GCTAGCGTAGCTTAACTAAAGCATAACACTGAAGATGTTAAGATGGGCCCTAGAAAGCCCCGCAAGCACAAAGGCTTGGTCCTGACTTTATTATCAACTTTAGCCAAATTTACACATGCAAGTATCCGCACCCCTGTGAGAATGCCCCACAGTTCCCCGCCCGGGAACAAGGAGCTGGTATCAGGCACATCTACTGAGCCCATGACACCTTGCTTAGCCACACCCTCAAGGGAACTCAGCAGTGATAAACATTAAGCCATAAGTGAAAACTTGACTTAGTTAAAGCTAAGAGGGCCGGTAAAACTCGTGCCAGCCACCGCGGTTATACGAGAGGCCCAAGTTGACAAACACCGGCGTAAAGAGTGGTTAAGTTAAAACTCATACTAAAGCCAAACATCTTCAAGGCTGTTATACGCAACCGAAGACAGGAAGTTCAACCACGAAAGTGGCTTTATCGAATCTGAACCCACGAAAGCTAAGGAACAAACTGGGATTAGATACCCCACTATGCCTAGCCCTAAACATTGATAGTACTCTACACCCACTATCCGCCCGGGAACTACGAGCAATAGCTTAAAACCCAAAGGACTTGGCGGTGCTTTAGATCCACCTAGAGGAGCCTGTTCTAGAACCGATAACCCCCGTTCAACCTCACCCTTCCTTGTTTAACCCGCCTATATACCGCCGTCGTCAGCTTACCCTGTGAGGGTCTAATAGTAAGCAAAACTGGTACAACCTAAAACGTCAGGTCGAGGTGTAGCGTATGGAGGGGGAAGAAATGGGCTACATTCGCTACTACAGCGAACACGAATAATGTACTGAAACGTACATCTGAAGGAGGATTTAGCAGTAAGCAGGAAATAGAGCGTCCCGCTGAAACTGGCCCTGAAGCGCGCACACACCGCCCGTCACTCTCCCCAAAAACAACAATCAGTTAACTAAAACCTAATAACCAAAAAGGGGAGGCAAGTCGTAACATGGTAAGTGTACCGGAAGGTGCGCTTGGTAAAATCAGAGCGTGGCTAAGATAGAAAAGCATCTCCCTTACACTGAGAAGTCACCCGTGCAAGTCGGGTCGCCCTGACGCCCAACAGCTAGCCCACCTAAACAATTTCAACAAGCCCCTGTCAATAACCCCTAAATACCCCAGTATTTAAATTAAACAAACCATTTTTCCCCCTTAGTATAGGCGATAGAAAAGGGAATACGGCGCAATAGAGAAAGTACCGCAAGGGAATGCTGAAAGAGAAATGAAATAACCCAGTAAAGCCTAAAAAAGCAGAGATTTAAACTCGTACCTTTTGCATCATGATTTAGCGAGTGTACCCCAAGCAAAGAGAACTTTAGTTTGACGTCCCGAAACTACGTGAGCTACTCCAAGACAGCCTATTAATAGGGCGTACCCGTCTCTGTGGCAAAAGAGTGGGGAGAGCTTTGAGTAGAGGTGATAAACCTACCGAACCTAGTTATAGCTGGTTGTCCAAGAAATGAATAGAAGTTCAGCCTCTTGGCTTCTCTTTTCACCCTAGTTTAACCCCTATTGATGCATTAAAGAAACCAAGAGAGTTAGTCAAAGGGGGTACAGCCCCTTTGAATCAAGACACAACTTTCCCAGGAGGGTAAAGATCATAATAATTAAAGCTAGATGTTCTGGTGGGCCTAAAAGCAGCCATCCCCTTAGAAAGCGTTAAAGCTCAGACATATTACTAAACCCTTCTTATCCTGATCACTAAATCTTACCCCCCTAATCGTACTGGACCGTCCCATGCCCCCATGGGAGCGACTATGCTAATATGAGTAATAAGAGAGCTTAAGACTCTCTCCCTGCACACGTGTACATCGGAACGGACATCCCACCGACACTTAACGGCCCCAAACAAAGAGGGCATTGGACGATAGACTAAACAACTAGAAAAATATCCAACAACCAACCGTTAAACCCACACAGGTGTGCCCCCTGGGAAAGACTAAAAGAAAGAGAAGGAACTCGGCAAACACACTAAGCCTCGCCTGTTTACCAAAAACATCGCCTCTTGCAAAACTCAAAAATAAGAGGTCCCGCCTGCCCTGTGACTATTTGTTTAACGGCCGCGGTATTTTGACCGTGCGAAGGTAGCGCAATCACTTGTCTTTTAAATGGAGACCCGTATGAATGGCATAACGAGGGCTTAACTGTCTCCTCTTTCAAGTCAATGAAATTGATCTCCCCGTGCAGAAGCGGGGATATAAACATAAGACGAGAAGACCCTATGGAGCTTTAGACACTAAGACAGCCCACGTTAAGCACCCTGAACAAAGGACTAAACCAAGTGGGCCCTGCCCTAATGTCTTTGGTTGGGGCGACCGCGGGGAATTAAAGAACCCCCACGTGGAATGGGAACACTCTTCCTACAACTAAGAGCTACAGCTCTAGAAAACAGAATTTCTGACCAACAAGATCCGGCAATGCCGATCAACGGACCGAGTTACCCTAGGGATAACAGCGCAATCCTCTTTTAGAGCCCATATCGACAAGGGGGTTTACGACCTCGATGTTGGATCAGGACATCCTAATGGTGCAGCCGCTATTAAGGGTTCGTTTGTTCAACGATTAAAGTCCTACGTGATCTGAGTTCAGACCGGAGTAATCCAGGTCAGTTTCTATCTATGCTATGCTCTTTTCTAGTACGAAAGGACCGAAAAGAAGAGGCCCATGCCAAAGGCACGCCTCACCCCCACCTAGTGAAGTCAACTAAAGTAGGCAAAAGGGCATGCCCCTCTGCCTAAGAAAAAGGCATGTTAAGGTGGCAGAGCCCGGTAATTGCAAAAGACCTAAGCCCTTTCTACAGAGGTTCAAATCCTCTCCTTAACTATGATATCCACACTCATCACACACATTATTAACCCCCTCACCTTCATCGTACCAGTTCTTCTAGCCGTCGCTTTTCTTACCCTTCTTGAACGGAAAGTACTCGGGTACATGCAGCTACGTAAAGGTCCAAATGTTGTTGGGCCCTACGGGCTCCTGCAACCCATCGCTGACGGCCTCAAACTATTTACCAAAGAGCCTGTTCGCCCTTCCACCTCTTCCCCAGTACTATTTCTCCTTGCACCCATACTGGCCCTTACCCTAGCTCTTACTCTTTGAGCCCCAATACCCCTCCCCTACCCTGTTGTCGACCTTAACTTAGGCATTTTATTTATCCTCGCCCTGTCCAGCCTAGCAGTCTATTCAATTTTAGGTTCGGGCTGAGCATCTAATTCAAAATACGCCCTTATCGGAGCACTACGGGCGGTAGCCCAGACAATTTCGTATGAAGTTAGCCTCGGACTTATTCTACTTAACATTATCATTTTTACTGGGGGCTTTACCTTACAAACATTTAATGTCGCTCAAGAAAGCGTATGGCTAATTCTACCCGCCTGGCCCCTCGCTGCTATATGGTACATCTCCACCCTAGCTGAAACAAATCGAGCCCCCTTTGACCTCACGGAGGGGGAGTCCGAACTAGTTTCAGGCTTTAACGTAGAGTACGCAGGGGGCCCTTTCGCCCTCTTTTTCCTAGCAGAGTACGCCAACATTTTACTAATAAACACCCTCTCAGCCACCCTTTTCTTAGGGGCCTCCCATATCCCCTCCCTCCCTGAACTCACCGCTGTGAACCTAATAACCAAAGCAGCCCTTCTCTCCGTGATATTTCTTTGAGTGCGAGCCTCCTACCCTCGCTTTCGGTACGACCAGCTCATGCATCTAATCTGAAAAAATTTCCTACCCCTTACCCTTGCCCTGGTTATTTGACACCTCGCCCTCCCCATCGCCTTTGCTGGGCTGCCCCCACAACTATAGCCACGGAGCTGTGCCTGAAGCAAAGGGCCACTTTGATAGAGTGACTTATGGGGGTTAAAGTCCCCCCAACTCCTTAGAAAGAAGGGGTTCGAACCCTACCTTAAGAGATCAAAACTCTTAGTGCTTCCACTACACCACTTCCTAGTAAAGTCAGCTAATTAAGCTCTTGGGCCCATACCCCAAATATGTTGGTTAAACTCCTTCCTTTGCTAATGAACCCGTACATCTTGTCCACCCTTCTCTTTGGCTTAGGGCTAGGAACTACCATTACATTCGCTAGCTCCCACTGGCTACTCGCCTGAATGGGCCTCGAAATAAACACCCTCGCCATTATCCCACTGATAGCCCAACACCACCACCCCCGAGCCGTTGAAGCTACCACTAAATATTTTCTCACACAAGCCACCGGGGCCGCCATACTGCTGTTTGCAAGTACTACTAACGCCTGACTCACAGGACAATGGGACATTCAACAAATATCTCACCCCCTTCCTATTACCCTAATTACCCTGGCCCTCGCACTAAAAGTGGGGCTAGCCCCCCTTCATTCATGACTCCCCGAAGTGTTGCAAGGCCTAGACCTTACTACGGGACTTATTCTGTCAACTTGACAAAAATTGGCCCCATTCGCCCTACTTCTCCAAATCCAGCCCACAAACTCAACACTCCTCATCGCCCTAGGACTCGCATCAACCCTCGTAGGAGGCTGAGGTGGTCTAAATCAAACACAGCTGCGTAAAATTCTAGCTTATTCCTCCATCGCCCACCTGGGCTGAATAGTGCTAGTTATACAATTCTCACCCTCTCTAACACTCCTTACCCTTCTTACTTACCTCATCATGACATTCTCAACATTTCTTGTATTTAAACTAAACAGCTCCACCAATATTAATGCCCTGGCCACCTCCTGAGCTAAAGCCCCTGCCCTCACATCTCTAACCCCTCTTGTCCTTCTGTCACTAGGAGGGTTGCCCCCACTAACAGGATTTATACCAAAATGACTCATTTTGCAAGAACTCACTAAACAAGACCTAGCCGCTACCGCTACATTCGCAGCACTAACCGCACTCCTCAGCCTATATTTTTACTTGCGCCTCTCATATGCTATAACCCTAACTATGTCCCCAAACAACACTGCTGGCACAACGCCCTGACGCCTTCCCTCCCTACAGACCACAATACCCCTCACTATCTCAACCACAGCCACCCTACTTCTGCTACCTCTCACCCCCGCCGCAGTCGCACTCTTGACCCTCTAAGAGACTTAGGCTAACACAAGACCAAGGGCCTTCAAAGCCCTAAGTGAGGGTGAAAATCCCTCAGTCCCTGATAAGACTTGCGGGATACTAACCCACATCTCCTGCATGCAAAACAGATACTTTAATTAAGCTAAAGCCTTTCTAGGTGGGTAGGCCTCGATCCTACAAACTCTTAGTTAACAGCTAAGCGCTCAAACCAGCGAGCATCCGCCTACCTTTCCCTCGCCTGTCTTACGGGTAGAGGCGAGGTAAAGCCCCAGCAGGTGTTAGCCTGCCTCTTAAGATTTGCAATCTTATATGTTAAACACCTTGGGGCTTTTGGTAAGAAGAGGACTCAAACCTCTGTCTATGGGGCTACAATCCACCGCTTAAAACTCAGCCATCCTACCTGTGGCCATCACACGATGATTCTTCTCGACTAATCACAAAGACATTGGCACCCTATATCTAGTATTTGGTGCCTGAGCCGGAATAGTAGGCACAGCCCTAAGCCTCCTAATTCGAGCTGAACTGAGCCAACCCGGCGCCCTTTTAGGGGACGACCAGATTTACAACGTAATCGTTACAGCACATGCTTTCGTAATGATTTTCTTTATAGTAATACCAATCATAATTGGAGGTTTCGGAAACTGGCTTATCCCCCTGATGATCGGGGCCCCCGACATAGCATTCCCTCGAATAAATAACATGAGCTTTTGACTCCTGCCCCCCTCTTTCTTACTTCTCCTCGCCTCATCAGGAGTCGAAGCAGGGGCCGGTACCGGGTGAACAGTCTATCCTCCCCTTGCCGGAAACCTAGCCCACGCTGGAGCCTCCGTCGACTTAACCATTTTCTCCCTGCATCTGGCAGGAATCTCTTCAATCCTTGGAGCAATTAATTTTATTACAACCATCATCAACATGAAACCCCCTGCCATCTCTCAGTACCAAACCCCACTTTTCGTCTGGTCTGTCCTTATTACAGCCGTCTTACTACTTCTTTCCTTACCTGTCCTTGCCGCCGGCATTACAATGCTTTTAACAGACCGAAACCTTAATACCACCTTCTTTGACCCAGCGGGGGGCGGAGACCCCATCCTCTACCAACACCTCTTCTGATTCTTTGGCCACCCTGAAGTATATATCCTCATTCTTCCTGGTTTCGGAATAGTCTCCCACATTGTAGCCTACTACTCAGGTAAAAAAGAACCTTTCGGCTACATGGGCATGGTCTGAGCCATGATGGCCATCGGCCTTCTAGGCTTCATCGTGTGAGCACACCACATGTTTACAGTGGGCATGGATGTAGACACACGTGCTTACTTTACATCTGCTACAATAATCATCGCCATCCCCACAGGGGTAAAAGTTTTTAGCTGGCTCGCCACTCTTCACGGGGGTAACATCAAATGAGAAACGCCTCTTTTATGAGCTCTTGGCTTCATCTTTCTTTTTACAGTCGGAGGACTAACAGGCATTGTCCTTGCCAACTCATCCCTTGACATCGTTCTACACGACACCTACTACGTAGTTGCCCACTTCCACTACGTCCTGTCTATGGGAGCCGTATTCGCCATCGTTGCCGGCTTTGTTCACTGATTCCCACTTTTCTCAGGGTACACCCTCCACAGCACTTGAACAAAAATCCACTTCGGGGTAATATTCTTTGGGGTTAACCTCACCTTCTTCCCCCAACACTTCCTTGGCCTGGCCGGAATGCCCCGACGATACTCCGACTATCCGGATGCCTACACCCTATGAAACACCGTATCCTCAATTGGCTCACTAGTTTCCCTAGTAGCAGTAATTATGTTCCTGTTTATTATTTGAGAAGCATTCGCTGCCAAACGTGAAGTCTTAGCAGTTGAACTCACAACAACCAATGTAGAATGACTGCATGGCTGCCCTCCTCCCTATCACACATTTGAAGAGCCTGCTTTTGTTCTAGTTCAATCAAACTAACGAGAAAGGGAGGAGTCGAACCCCCATGGGCTGGTTTCAAGCCAGCCACATAACCGCTCTGTCACTTTCTTCATAAGACACTAGTAAAATCGTTTATTACACCGCCTTGTCAAGGCAGAGTAGTGGGTTAAACCCCCGCGTGTCTTAACCCTCAATGGCCCATCCCACCCAATTAGGATTTCAAGATGCAGCTTCACCTGTTATAGAAGAACTTCTTCATTTTCACGATCACGCCTTAATAATCGTATTTCTAATCAGCACCTTAGTGCTTTACATTATTGTGGCCATAGTTTCCACAAAATTAACCAATAAATTCATTCTGGACTCCCAAGAAATTGAGATTATCTGAACTGTTCTCCCAGCCATTATTCTTATCCTTATCGCCCTCCCCTCCCTGCGCATTCTCTACCTCATAGATGAAATCAACAGCCCCCTTCTCACTATTAAAGCTGTCGGCCATCAATGATACTGAAGCTACGAATACACAGACTATGAAGACCTCGGGTTTGATGCCTACATGATTCCCACACAAGACCTAAACCCCGGTCAATTCCGACTCTTGGAGGCCGATCATCGAATAGTAATCCCAGTAGAATCCCCAATTCGGGTCTTAGTGTCCGCTGACGACGTCCTCCACTCGTGAGCAGTCCCCGCCCTCGGGATCAAAATAGACGCGGTCCCAGGACGCCTAAACCAAACAGCTTTTATCGCATCTCGCCCCGGTATTTTTTATGGTCAGTGTTCTGAGATCTGCGGAGCAAATCACAGCTTTATGCCCATCGTAGTTGAAGCAGTCCCCCTAGAGCACTTTGAAAACTGATCATCACGAATACTTGAAGACGCCTCGCTAAGAAGCTAAACTGGGAACAGCGTTAGCCTTTTAAGCTAAAGATTGGTGACTCCCAACCACCCCTAGCGACATGCCTCAGCTCAATCCCGCGCCTTGATTTGCAATCCTAGTCTTCTCATGACTAATTTTTCTCGCCGTTATTCCCCCCAAAGTAATAGCCCACACCTTCCCAAATGAACCAACGCTCCAAAGCGCCGAAAAACCAAAAACAGAATCCTGAACCTGACCATGACAGTAAGCCTTTTCGACCAGTTTATAAGCCCCACACTCCTAGGAGTTCCTTTAATCGCCCTAGCTATCACCCTCCCCTGAATTATGTACCCTGCCCCCACGACCCGATGACTAAACAGCCGTTTCTTGGCCCTCCAAGGATGGTTTATTAATCGCTTTACCCAACAACTCCTCCTTCCCTTAAGCCTGGGAGGCCACAAATGGGCTGCTCTCTTAACCTCTCTTATGATCTTTCTGATCACCATAAATATGCTAGGCCTACTTCCTTATACTTTTACACCCACCACCCAACTTTCCTTAAACCTAGGCCTTGCCACCCCACTTTGACTCGCAACAGTTATTATTGGCATGCGAAACCAGCCAACTCATGCCCTAGGCCATCTCCTACCAGAAGGAACACCGGGCCCCCTAATCCCCGTCCTTATTGTCATCGAAACAATTAGCCTATTCATTCGCCCTCTCGCACTAGGGGTCCGGTTAACAGCCAACCTAACCGCCGGCCACCTTCTTATTCAACTTATCTCAACAGCCGCCTTTGTCCTTCTTTCCTCAATGCCAGCTGTAGCTCTACTAACATCCACAGTTCTTGTCCTCCTAACCCTTCTAGAAGTCGCTGTCGCTATAATTCAAGCCTACGTATTTGTTCTACTCTTAACCCTGTACCTTCAAGAAAACGTCTAATGGCCCACCAAGCACACGCATACCATATAGTTGACCCTAGCCCTTGACCTCTTACAGGAGCAATTGCTGCCCTATTAATAACATCAGGTCTCGCAACCTGGTTCCACTTCCAATCCACAACCCTTATAACACTTGGACTAATTCTCCTTCTCCTCACTATATTTCAATGATGACGAGACATCGTACGAGAAGGCACGTTCCAAGGCCACCACACCCCTCCAGTCCAAAAGGGGCTCCGCTACGGGATAGTTCTTTTTATCACCTCTGAAGTCTTCTTCTTCCTAGGCTTCTTTTGAGCCTTCTACCACGCAAGCCTCGCACCCACCCCCGAACTAGGGGGCTGCTGACCTCCTACAGGCATTACCACCCTAGACCCCTTCGAAGTCCCCCTGCTCAACACAGCAGTCCTCCTTGCCTCGGGAGTTACAGTCACCTGAGCCCACCACAGCATCATGGAAGGCGAACGAAAACAAGCAATCCAATCCCTGGCACTAACCATTATTCTTGGCTTTTACTTCACATTTCTTCAAGGCTTAGAGTACTATGAAGCCCCCTTTACAATCGCAGACGGCGTATACGGCTCTACCTTTTTTGTCGCTACGGGCTTTCACGGCCTCCACGTAATTATTGGCTCCACATTTTTAGCCATCTGTCTAATACGTCAGATCCTTCACCATTTTACATCCGAACACCACTTCGGATTCGAAGCAGCCGCCTGATACTGACATTTCGTAGACGTCGTATGACTATTCCTCTATATCTCAATCTACTGATGAGGATCTTAATTTTTCTAGTACTAAATGTCAGTATAAGTGACTTCCAATCACCCGGTCTTGGTTAAAGCCCAAGGAAAAATAATGAATCTAGTTACAACTGTAATTACCATTGCCACCCTCCTCTCCGTCATCCTAGCTATCGTATCTTTTTGACTTCCCCAGATGACCCCCGACCACGAAAAGCTCTCCCCCTACGAATGCGGGTTTGATCCTGTAGGCTCCGCCCGTCTGCCTTTTTCCCTCCGATTCTTTTTGGTCGCCATCCTTTTCTTGCTCTTCGATTTAGAAATCGCCCTCCTCCTTCCCCTGCCCTGAGGAGACCAACTTACAGCCCCCTTAATAACATTCCTGTGGGCCACAACAGTGCTCACACTACTCACCCTAGGCCTAATTTACGAGTGGCTTCAAGGTGGCCTAGAATGAGCCGAATAGGAAATTAGTTTAAGAAAAACCTTTGATTTCGGCTCAAAAACTTGTGGTTAAAGTCCATAATTGCCTAATGACCCCAGTTCACTTTGCCTTTTCATCGGCCTTCACATTAGGACTAACCGGCCTAGCCTTCCATCGAACCCACCTGCTTTCCGCCCTTCTATGCCTAGAAGGAATAATACTGGCTTTATTTATCGCCCTTTCCCTTTGAACCCTGCAACTAGGCTCTACAAGCTTCTCCGCAGCCCCAATGCTCTTACTAGCATTTTCAGCTTGTGAAGCAAGCGCAGGGCTCGCCCTGCTAGTAGCCACTGCACGTACGCACGGCACCGACCGACTTCAAAGCCTAAACCTCTTACAATGCTAAAAATTCTAATCCCCACCCTCATGCTCATCCCCACCGCTTGGATAGCCCCCTCCAAATGACTTTGACCCACCACTCTAACGCACAGCCTACTAATCGCTTTAATTAGTCTCTCCTGACTTACTAACATAGCAGAAACGGGCTGATCCAGCTTAAACTTTTACATAGCTACCGACCCTCTGTCCACCCCCCTTCTAGTACTTACCTGTTGACTTCTCCCCCTTATAATTCTAGCAAGCCAGAACCACACAGCATCAGAACCTCTCAACCGACAACGAACATACCTCACCCTTCTAACATCGCTACAAATTTTCCTTATTATAGCTTTCGGAGCCACCGAGATCATTATATTTTACATTATATTTGAAGCCACTCTTATCCCCACCCTCATTCTTATCACCCGCTGAGGAAATCAAACCGAACGCTTAAATGCAGGTGTCTATTTTCTCTTTTATACCCTCGCAGGCTCCCTTCCCCTTCTTGTCGCCCTCCTCCTCCTCCAAAATAGCACTGGCACCCTTTCACTTTTAACCATCCAATACTCCGACCCTGTTGAACTCACTTCTTACGCACACAAACTATGGTGAGCTGGCTGCCTCCTCGCATTCCTAGTGAAAATGCCACTCTACGGCGTTCACCTCTGACTGCCAAAAGCGCATGTTGAAGCCCCAGTTGCAGGCTCAATAATTCTGGCTGCCGTGCTCCTCAAACTCGGGGGCTACGGCATGATGCGAATAGTAGTAATACTAGAACCCCTGACCAAGGAGTTAAGCTACCCCTTTATTATTTTTGCCTTGTGGGGTGTCATCATAACCGGGTCCATTTGCCTTCGTCAGACGGACCTTAAATCTCTTATTGCCTACTCCTCCGTAAGCCACATAGGCCTGGTCGTAGGAGGCATCCTAATTCAAACCCCCTGAGGATTTTCAGGAGCTCTAATTCTTATAATCGCCCACGGACTGGCATCATCCGCCCTCTTCTGTCTTGCTAACACAAGCTACGAACGAACACACAGCCGAACCATGCTACTAGCCCGAGGACTCCAAATGGTCCTCCCACTAATGACAGCCTGATGGTTTATTGCCAGCCTCGCTAACCTGGCACTTCCTCCCCTGCCCAACCTAATGGGGGAGCTAATAATTATTACTTCTTTATTTAACTGATCGTGATGAACCATCATCTTAACCGGGGCCGGAACACTTATTACTGCAAGCTACTCCCTCTATATGTTCCTCATAACCCAACGGGGGCCACTTCCAGCACATATCATCGCCTTAAGCCCCTCCCACACACGAGAACACCTGCTTATAGCCCTTCACCTCCTTCCACTGATTCTGCTCGTCCTAAAACCTGAGCTAATCTGAGGATGGGCCTCATGTAGATATAGTTTAACCAAAATATTAGATTGTGATTCCAAAGACAGGGGTTAAAGTCCCCTTATCCACCGAGAGAGGCTCGCCAGCAACGAAGACTGCTAATCTCCGCGACCTTGGTTGGACCCCAGGGCTCACTCGAACAGCTCCTAAAGGATAACAGCTCATCCATTGGTCTTAGGAACCAAAAACTCTTGGTGCAAATCCAAGTAGCAGCTATGCACCCCACTTCACTAATAATAACTTCGAGTCTAATTATTATTTTTACATTGCTCGTCTACCCCGTACTCTCAACCTTGACCCCTCGCCCTCAGTCCCCAGACTGAGCTACAACACATGTCAAAACAGCAGTGAAACTAGGGTTTTTCGTCAGCCTTCTCCCCCTGTTTCTGTTCTTCAACGAGGGGGCTGAAACAATCGTCACCTCCTGAACTTGAATAAACACCACGTGCTTTGATATCAACCTTAGCTTTAAGTTTGATCACTACTCAATTATCTTTACCCCCATCGCCCTGTACGTTACCTGGTCCATCCTTGAATTCGCATCTTGGTACATACACGCAGACCCCAACATAAACCGATTCTTCAAATACCTCTTGATTTTCCTTATTGCCATGATCATCTTAGTCACAGCAAATAACATATTCCAACTGTTTATTGGCTGAGAGGGTGTGGGCATCATATCTTTCCTACTTATCGGCTGATGGTACGGGCGAGCAGATGCAAACACCGCCGCCCTACAGGCCGTCGTATACAATCGAGTGGGGGACATTGGCCTAATCTTCGCTATAGCATGAATAGCCATAAACCTCAACTCCTGAGAAATACAACAAATCTTTGTGGCCTCTAAAGACTTCGATCTAACCTTTCCCCTCTTAGGGCTGATCCTCGCCGCCACCGGGAAGTCCGCCCAATTTGGTCTTCATCCCTGGCTCCCCTCCGCCATGGAGGGTCCTACACCGGTATCTGCCCTACTACACTCAAGCACCATAGTAGTTGCTGGCATTTTTCTGCTAGTCCGCATGAGCCCTCTTCTAGAAAACAACCAGACTGCTCTGACCACCTGCCTTTGTTTAGGCGCCCTAACAACCCTTTTTACAGCCACCTGTGCACTTACCCAAAACGACATCAAAAAAATCGTCGCCTTCTCAACATCCAGCCAGCTCGGACTAATGATGGTCACCATCGGACTCAACCAACCCCAACTCGCCTTCCTCCATATCTGCACCCACGCCTTCTTTAAAGCAATGCTTTTTCTCTGTTCAGGCTCCATTATCCACAGCCTAAACGACGAACAAGACATTCGTAAAATGGGGGGTATGCACCACCTCACCCCCTTTACCTCATCTTGTCTAACAATCGGGAGCCTTGCCCTTACCGGGACCCCCTTCCTGGCAGGCTTCTTTTCAAAAGACGCCATCATTGAAGCCCTAAACACATCACACCTAAACGCCTGAGCCCTCACTCTCACCCTCTTGGCCACCTCCTTTACAGCCATCTACAGCCTGCGCGTGGTCTACTTCGTATCCATGGGCCACCCCCGATTTAACTCATTATCCCCTATTAATGAAAACAACCCCGCTGTAATTAACCCCATCAAACGCTTGGCCTGAGGAAGTATCGTTGCTGGTCTCCTGATTACTTCTAGCATTATCCCCCTAAAAACCCCCATTATAACCATGCCCCCGCTACTAAAACTAGCAGCCCTCATCGTCACAGTTACTGGCCTTATTTTGGCCTTAGAACTAGCATCTCTCACAAGCAAACAATACCAGGCCACCCCCATCCTTTCAGCCCATCACTTCTCCAACATGCTTGGATTTTTCCCAACTGTCGTCCATCGACTCACCCCAAAAATTAACCTAGTCCTAGGACAGACAATTGCCAGCCAAATAGTAGACCAAACCTGACTAGAAAAAACGGGCCCAAAGGCTATTGCCACCGCCAGCCTCCCCCTAATCACCACAACCAGCAATACACAACAAGGGCTAATTAAAACATATTTAGCCCTATTCCTCCTCACTCTAACCCTCACGGTCCTCCTGACCCTAACTTAAACTGCCCGAAGCGTCCCTCGACTTAAACCACGAGTCAACTCTAAAACAACAAACAACGTAAGCAGAAGCACCCAAGCACTCAACACTAACATCCCTCCTCCCGACGAGTACATTAAAGCCACCCCTCCCGTGTCCCCCCGAAACACAGAAAAGTCCCCAAACTCATCAGCCGGCACCCAAGAAGACTCATACCACCCACCCCACACAGTGCTTGAGATCACCACCACCCCCACAACATACAGAACCATGTACAATAAAACAGGACGACTCCCTCAACTCTCTGGAAAAGGCTCAGCAGCTAGTGCTGCCGAATACGCGAATACCACCAGCATGCCCCCCAAATAAATCAAAAACAAAACTAAAGATAAGAAAGGGCCCCCATGCCCGACCAAAACCCCACACCCCATACCTGCTACAACCACCAACCCCAAAGCAGCGAAATAGGGAGAAGGGTTAGAAGCAACAGCTACTAGCCCCAACACCAGCCCTAATAAGAACAAAGACATAAGATAGGTCATAATTCCTGCCAGGAATTTAACCAGGACTAATGGCTTGAAAAACCACCGTTGTTATTCAACTACAAGAACCTTAATGGCAAGCCTACGAAAAACTCACCCCCTACTAAAAATCGCCAACAGTGCTCTAGTTGACCTCCCCGCCCCCTCTAATATTTCAGTATGATGAAATTTTGGCTCCCTCCTCGGCCTTTGCTTGATCATTCAAATCCTTACAGGGCTATTCCTCGCCATACATTACACCTCTGACATCGCAACCGCTTTCTCCTCTGTAGGACACATCTGCCGAGACGTAAACTACGGGTGGCTCATTCGCAACCTTCACGCCAACGGCGCCTCTTTCTTCTTTATCTGCATCTACATACACATCGGACGAGGCTTGTACTACGGCTCCTACCTATACAAAGAGACTTGAACAATCGGCGTCGTACTCCTTCTCCTTGTGATAATAACCGCCTTCGTTGGGTATGTCTTACCCTGAGGACAGATGTCGTTCTGAGGGGCCACCGTCATCACCAACCTCCTTTCTGCAGTTCCCTACATTGGCAACGCCCTAGTACAATGAATCTGAGGGGGCTTCTCAGTAGACAACGCCACATTAACCCGATTCTTTGCCTTTCATTTCCTCTTCCCCTTCGTAATTGCAGGTGCAACCCTCATCCACCTGCTGTTTCTACACGAAACAGGCTCTACCAACCCCCTCGGCCTAAACTCCGACGCAGACAAAATCTCCTTCCACCCCTACTTCTCCTATAAAGACCTCCTCGGGTTTGCAGCACTTCTTATTGCACTTACAGCCCTAGCATTGTTTTCCCCAAACCTCTTAGGAGACCCCGACAATTTTACCCCCGCTAACCCCCTGGTAACTCCCCCACACATTAAACCTGAGTGATACTTCCTATTTGCCTATGCCATTCTACGCTCCATCCCCAACAAACTTGGAGGCGTCTTAGCCCTACTGGCTTCAATCCTTGTTCTTTTAGTAGTGCCCATCCTTCACACATCAAAACAACGAGGCCTAACCTTTCGCCCAGTAACCCAATTCCTATTTTGAACACTCATCGCAGACGTCGCCATTCTTACCTGAATCGGGGGCATGCCCGTCGAACACCCCTTTATCATCATTGGCCAAATTGCATCCGTCCTCTACTTCTTTCTCTTCTTAGCCCTGTTCCCACTAGCCGGCTGAATAGAAAACAAAGCCCTCGGATGATCCTGCAATAGTAGCTCAGCGCCAGAGCACCGGTCTTGTAAACCGGACGCCGGAGGTTAAAATCCTCCCTACTGCTCAAAGAAAGGAGATTCTAACTCCTACCCCTAACTCCCAAAGCTAGGATTCTAAAATTAAACTATTCTTTGTCCTACATGTATTAACACATATACTTATATAAACCACATCTCCATGTGTATTGCACATACCCCACGATTAAAACCATGTCTTACCTTGTATATAATACAACACAACTTTATTTTCAACACAACTTTATTTTCAACACAACTTTATTTTCAACACAACTTTATTTTCAACACAACTTTATTTTCGCGTGTCCCTATGTATACCATGTCTCTATGTATATAGTACATATATATGTATTATCACACATATATTATGTATACCATGTCTCTATGTATATAGTACATATATATGTATTATCACACATATATTATGTATACCATGTCTCTATGTATATAGTACATATATGTATTATCACCATATATATTATGTATACCATGTCTCTATGTATATAGTACATATATGTATTATCACCATATATATTATGTATACCATGTCTCTATGTATATAGTACATATATGTATTATCACCATATATATTATGTATACCATGTCTCTATGTATATAGTACATATATGTATTATCACCATATATATTATGTATACCATGTCTCTATGTATATAGTACATATATGTATTATCACCATATATATTATGTATACCATGTCTCTATGTATATAGTACATATATGTATTATCACCATATATATTATGTATACCATGTCTCTATGTATATAGTACATATATGTATTATCACCATATATATTATGTATACCATGTCTCTATGTATATAGTACATATATGTATTATCACCATATATATTATGTATACCATGTCTCTATGTATATAGTACATATATGTATTATCACCATATATATTATGTATACCATATCTCTATGTATAATCACCATATAATTAATTTAAACATATATTATACATATATTGTTTAATCTTACATATTATTGAGTAAGGATTATTAAATTTATTAACCAACAGTTATATTTATCAGTAATATGGTAGGCTTCCCAACAACTTAGAATTCTAACCATTCGATGTAGTAAGAACCGACCATCAGTTGATTACTAGCGATAACGGTTATTGAGGGTGAGGGACAAGTATTCGTGGGGGTCGCACTTAGTGAATTATTCCTGGCATTTGGTTCCTACTTCAGGTGCTAAATTTGATGTTATCGCCCCCACGTTCATCGACGCTGACATAAGTTAATGGTGGAGTGCATAAGCGAGATGACTCAGCATGCCGAGCGTTCTTTCCAGTGAGCCAGGGGTTCTCTTTTTTTTTTTAGCCTTTCATCTGGCTCACCAGAGCGCATACGGGAATAACTAACAAGGTAGTTCATCTTACTCGCTCAGCGAGTAAATATTTTGAGAGTTGGAAAGATATTTTCAATAAGAATCGCATACTTGAATTTCAAGAGCATAAATGATGATTTTCTACTCGAAACATTACTGATATTACCCCGGTAGCTTCGCGTAAAACCCCCCTACCCCCCTAAACTCCTGAGATCACTAAGACTCCTGCAAACCCCCCGGAAACAGGAAAACCTCGAGTAGCTTATTTTGGGCCTAAAATGTGCTTATTTACACTATTAAAATAATGCGCAT